TCTTTAATACATTAATAAAAGATGTTCACAGGGGCCAGAAAGACTCGGTCATAGGAACTTAGACCACCTACGCGCTGGTAAACGAAAACCACCTCGACCGGATCAGAGTAAACAACAATGTCGAATCAGGCCGCCCCTTGCCTTGAAAGAATTCACACGCGGCCACCTGCTTTCCCAAAAAAAAATAAGGGGAGATCTGCTGCTTACTGCTCACGAAAACATCCGACCTATACTATAGTCAAGTCGTCCGCGTATCTTTCCGATCTCCTTTCCTTCTATTTATCAGATTTTTGGCTTTGACTAATTCAAAGGTGAAAAATGGGGTTGGCTAAAAAGGGGGGAGAGAGGAGTGGGGTACGCTCACTTCTGCATTTTTGTTTTGGTTATCGAGATTATCAATCTTTTTAGTGGGGAGGAATAGTGCGGGAATGGCGGTTCTCAGACGAGGGAATCGCTCCTCTCTAAATCAAAATAGGCTAGAATGCTTCTATCGATAGAGCTTTCACGTCTGCGCATAGAATCGTTTTTTTGCCTTTCCATTTCGTTCTTACCATATCATGGGCAGTTGGATCGGAATCCGTGTGATGGTTCGAGAGCGGTTTCAAATATTCTTCGCATCCATCTTCGGCCTTGTGTTACCCGCGGGACTGAGTTAGTGGTCGAGTCGTTTTTGGTAATTGACACCCGTCGCATTAGTTTCAATTCATATGTTACCATTCATAGTGAAGTAGCCCTCTTTTTGATGTCTGAGTGCCTTATTCTATCTATCAAAGTCCTTCTTTGTCTATAGCTCGGGTCAGTCCCCCACGGTCTGCTTTGATTTTCTCGAACAGTGCCGGTCCGCATTAGGGACTCTCGTGCGAGCCATGCTGCGTTCCCAGGCAGGAACTGCTCCCTTCCTTGAGCTCTCCATTTAGTTCCTCCCCCAGGCGTTGATCTCGCAACGGCCCCCCACTCCAGCACGTCCTCATATCGCGTCCGCCACCACAGCTTCACATCCCCGGAGAGATACATTGTTGCCATTGTGACTTGGTAAAGGGGCACGAACAGCCTTAAAGTGCTGTTCCATATCCCAAAGGTCTTCGATCCTTAGCATCTCGGGTGCCAACGAATGCCTTTGGTTTCGCTTGATTCGCCGTCGAGCCACTGCTTACGGCCTTCTGTAGTATAGGGACCGCGCCCCTACTCTCTAAAGCTTGCCACCCCTATCTATTAGTAAAGCTCGAAGCACTTCCACGACCCCCCGTCCTTGGCCTTCCATCATGGTCCGCCTAACCAGCCCATCTTTCTCCAGAGAAGCAACCCGCTCGCTTGAAATCTGTCCCTTCAGTTGTGTAGCAAGGCGTCCACACGATTACGAGTCCGCTCCCGTCGAGCCTCTTCGACGGCACTAGCCTACGGGTTCTTCCCACTAGCCATGGCTTGCCCTAACCTTTGGCTCTGATACCACTTGTCACGGCGCTAAAAGTCCTTCAAGCCCACAAACCGCGGCACCCTGCTAACGGTCCGCTGTAGCAGAGTAAGCTGAAAAGCCCTATATATTCTATTAGTAAAGCCTAAACGTCCTTATTGAAAGCGCTAACGAGCAAGAAAACGGATGCGCTAACACGCAATGGCTTTCGCGCAGCTCAATCCCTTGCTTTGTTCTATAGTAAGGGGCCTTTTCTTGCAGGATGCCGGGTGCGCAGGAACGCCCAACCTATACAAGGGGGTTCCGCCTTCATTTGGTCGTGCTGCTATGATGTAACGTGCAGTCGTCCCGAGGCAGCAGGATTATGGTAAAGGGCCCCCTCTTTTCTCTCCCTTAAAGTCCTTTATAGATTTAGAGTCGGGAATAGAGCTGTGGCTTATTCGGCGCTATATCACAATTCATTAATTCTCGGGCATAGCTGTTCACGAAACGTGGCATGGGACATCTGTCGGCGGCGGGAGTCTTACATCTGAGCGAGGGGTCAGACCAATCCCATTCATCCTGGTCCGATCCGAACGGATCTTGTTGAATGAATTGATCCATTGTTGTATGCCCTACTTCTTATTAGTTTCTTTTTTCCTACTCGGACCCGCCGTACTTCCTTTGACTACTCCTGAGATATAGTGGAAACTTTTTGTTATGGTGGAGAGTGGGGAGTGAAAACACCAATGCCGCAGAGAACGACCGCATGAATCGGAATCCACTTATATTAAGACAGACGACCGAGAAAAAAGGCTTCACGTTCTCCAAGTGGTTGATCTTAGCGTGCTAGCCGCTGCTTCATTTCGTATAGTGATAACGCTTTCTCTTTCTTAACGCTCCGCCCCCCCCCCTTGTATAGTAAGGGGAACTCTGGTTGCGCGGCTTTCTCTTATATGGGTCTATTTTCTCTGACTTGACTCAGCTTGACCTACTTGACTCAGCGGTTAGAGTATCGCTTTCATACGGCGAGAGTCATTGGTTCAAATCCAATAGTAGGTAAAACCGGCCGAAACCCCCTGCTTTTGCCAGCATGACAGCAAGCACGGACTGGCAGCAAGGAGTCAACTGAATGACCAAAGCATCGGTTGCTTCCACTTGTGGCCTTCTTCGACCGCCTTGCTTAGCGCAAGCACCAAGCAAGTAACCCCCCCCCTCTCTTCTTCTCTTCATGTATGTGGGCTGCCTGCCCGTCCCGAATAGACGAACAGGAACAAGCTGAAGAAAGGCGCGAGAGAGAGAGTGGAGTGATCTCAAAGAGTTTTCTATTTTCATATTTTAAACTTTACTTATACTTATTTATATTTTATATTATATATAATAGTTTTTCGAATCAAACTATATGTCTTTCTCATTTGCTGCCACTCAACAACAGCAGGTCTCAGCTCTACACATTCCTAGAAATTTTGTCTTTCTTTCAGTTAAAGATTGTTATCATCTGGTATGAGAGCCCAGCTTGTGCGGATATGGTAGCGATACAATCTTCTGGATCTATAGTTGCTGATATGATTACTGCATTAACGCATACGATTGTCAAGCATCGCAAAATGGAACCTCTAAACGTAGATGTTTGGAAGATGAGAATGCGGTTGCTTCTCAAAGAACAGGATCTTTTTTTTTCATTCTTGAGAAAAGAGAAGCCCGCAGATCTGGCGCTAATGGCTTCTTCAATCAAGTTGATGTTGTTGTAGCCAAACAACAAAAGAAAGCATATGAACAGCATCCATAGTTGTAGACAGTAAAAAAGTTATTCTTCGAAGCTGTGCTAATGGTGGTCAAGGATAAGGTACTAGTTTCAGTGGGAGACATTGAGTCTGCATGAGAAATCCGGGAGACTCCACAGAGAATGTATGAGTCAGTGACAATGGTAAACATGAAGTTTCTTCGGCAACGGTTTTTTCCAAGCAAGATGCAAGAGGGGACGAGCGTGTCTCAGCACTTAGACAAGATGGAGAAGATTAAAAAAGAATTTGTAGCAGTGAGAGTAAAAATGACTGATCGTGATCAGTGACCGGGAAGTCTGCTGAAGTCGTTTGAGTCTTTGACAACCACTCTCTCCCGTGAAACTCCTCCTTTAACTATGATTGATCTGACCATTTTCTTTAGGCAGAAGCTGAAAAGAAATTTGAACAGCAGTCTGAAAAGACTAATGCTGCGCAAAAGAATATGTTTCAAAAGAAGAAAAAGCACAAAGTGAGCGCGGAAGGACCTGAAAAACATAGAGTGGTCCTGCAAGAAGAAAGGTCACTTGAGTTTTGAGTTCCCATAAAAGAAGGGCAAAGGGAAAAAGCCATGATGATCAGGAAAAGGTAGTGTTGGTCACTACTATGGCCCTGTTTGCCAACATTTCAGATAGTTGGTGGATCGGGTCCTCACATCATATTTTCTTCCGAAAGGTAGTTTACTTGCTTACTTGTTAGAGTAAGGGGCTGCTTCTTAGCGCTCCAGGAAATTAGATTCCGACCAAGAACAAAAGCCCGAGGTAGAGCGTCGGTCGTCAGGGCAGCCTGCCTTTATTTATTTATTTTTTCGGATAACGCGGCACCTGGAGATATAGGCGTAGCGCAGGGCAGGATGGACGAGATAAGAATTAAAAAGTATACCTTGTTTGGGTTAGGGGGAGTCCAGAGGTGGAGCGAGATACCTCCATGCCGAGAAAGTAATGCGGCGGATGAAAGAGACAAATTGGTTGCCAAGCTACCTTGATGAAATCAAATAAAAGAGAAGAATCATTCCCGGTGAGAATGTTGTCGTCAACGTGTATAAAAGAAGGATGAGGCAACGACCGTGACGTCGGCGAACAAACATGGAAGAATCCGCACGGCTACAGTGGTAAAAAATGAAGCAGTGAGAAACGAGCTAAATTTATGAAACCAGGCCCCTTCTTAGCTCTTGGTGCCTGCTTTAGCTTGTCGGGGGCCGTAACGTAAATCGCTTTCTTGAGCTTGCATACCATACCAAGCCTAGGAGAAGAGAAGCCTGGAGTTGGAGGAGGCTGAATAGAAACTTATTCTTCGACTCAATATTCTTGAAGGTAGTTTACTTGCTTAGTGTGAAGCGCTAAGGATACATCGAGTCTCTTGGATTTCACGGCATAGCATCTATACCTGGACTGAGCATATCCAAGAAAGACACAAGGGGTTGACTTACTCTAACAAGTAAGCAAGTAAACTACCTTGGGGACAATTTTTCTCTTAACTGCGCAGGCAAAACACGTGCATCCAAACACTCGCGCCTATAGGATGGTGCTGCCCCAGTAAGAAGTTCGTGAGGTGCCGCTGCATCTTATTCCCCCCCCCAAAAAAAAGGGGGGGGGGGGGAGAGATGCCCCGTCCCTTCTTTATGCACATTCATATACATAGCCAGACACAAAGGTGTACAATCCGGTCAAAATCTGTGGTCCTTTAAGTGCATTCACTGCAGGTTCTCTTACTTGCTCTAGTGGCTGGCAAACGCCAACCGAGAGGGGAGAACGAATGGCTCAGGAATCGACTGGTTCCGAGCGGACTCGCGGAGCTGCTGCTTGGATTATCGTAGAATAAGAGGAGCCGTCTTAGGAAATGACTTAACTTAAAAGACAGACGCCGCCGCTGCGAGGCGAGGGAGTCGCTTGTCTGGTCTTGCGGTGCACTCACTCCCGTTACGAGAATGAAATCACGCCCCACCCAGCTCGAGACCAAGACTCCTTACAACTCGCACCAATAGCAGCACTGAGCGGCCGGAGATTGATTGAAAGGGCAGCCCAGCCCCTTCCCTTTCATTTTATTATTGTGATCAAGAGCACACACTGGACCTGACCCACTAATCATCATCTCATCTGGCGCGAAGCAAAAAAGGGAGGGCCCTTCCTTCCCAGCCCAACCCCCCCCCCCTAGCCGCCTACCTACTCATGCTCGTAGCTCGATCGGAAGTCAAGAGTGTGGTCCGGCGGAAAAACAGAAGTCGTCCGTATCAAGTGATACGTGAATTGCTCAGTAGTGCTTCGCCACTACCGTAGCTGGCGGAAATAGCTTAATGGTAGAGCATAGCCTTGCCAAGGCTGAGGTTGAGGGTTCAAGTCCCTCCTTCCGCTCCTGGCTTCGTCATTTAGTGGTAACGAGTGGAGTGCATAAGCCCCTTTAGAGATAGGGGCGAGCAGCAAGCAGCCCCTTGTATAGGGTTCCAAACCTATCTTACTAATAATAAGAAAGGGGCAAGCCAAAACCTACTCCTAACAAGTTGCTGGCTTTTCAGCCGTTGCGCGCTAGCGTTTTACCTTACTAGTAAAGGGGCTGCTGGTTGTAGCGCGCAGTGTGCTAGTGAATAGGAAAAGCGGATTGAGATTACTAATGACGGATGGAGACACCGAAGGTGATAGAACATGTTCGGTGCCTCGCTCTTGTCTCCTTCGCCGGAGACTGCAAATGATGGGAATCCTATCGATAAAGAAGAGGCATAGGCATCGCCTCTCGATCCAATCCGCCTTCCCCGGCCTCCCCAACACACTCTTGATACGAAAAAAACCTCCCGCCATAGAGAAGAAAGAGATCTAAAGTCCGGTCCCCTCGATCACCCTTCCCTTGAACCGGAACTGGTCGAGAGAGATGAACCCGCACCACGTTTTATAACCTTCGAACCGAACCCCCCAACTAGAGATGGAATTCCAGAACCTAAACAACTCCGTTGAGAGCTCCGTGACCGGTTCAAGGGAAGGTCCACCAATGATTGATAGGCCCCCCCCTGTACGTCTCTTGATCTCTCATTCCACTAATTCGTTGTTACTGATTCATTCAAGGCATAGACTCCCCACTTCTTTGTCTTATTAGCGCAGGTGCTCGTCAACGATGAAAGCCGCTGAGCTTAAGACTCGAGTTGAGAAAGAGGGCTAGGCCGGGGGGGCTTTCCGGGACTGGGGAAGACGGGTGGATTATAGAGCTAGGGGCGGATCGAAGGTTTGCCCGTTGGGATTGGGCATGGACGAGCCTCGACTGGGCCAGCGTTGATGAAAAAATGAAAAAAAAACTTCTCCCATCGCATCATTAACCGGTGTAGGATTAAAGATCAGGTCCAGGATTCGAGGCAAATCAACCTCCCCTCTCATCTCAGGGTGAGGCAAGGAATTCAATGTTCGTTGTTCAATATCTCGGCTGCTCAAGAAGTTGGACTAGCAGCTCCTCCGACCCGGAGTGGATTCTAGGGGAAGGGCAGAGCCTCACCTTGCAGTAGGAAGGTGGTCGTTGCTGGGACGGGTTCAAACAGGACTGAAGGGAGGATAAATTCAATACTCCGATCTTACTGGGGATTCATCACTGGCTAGGGCTTTCGAATCAAAGCATGGGCATCTGCAACTAAGAGGGAGCAGTAGATCGTCGATTGAAGAGCCAGGTCAGTAAACTTCTATTGATTATTGATTCGACTAGAGGGACTCCTAGCAACAAACTTGTATGAAGGGCCCCCCGTGGAGATGCAGGAGCCGCCAGCCGGATCGACCAATAAATGATAGGCCAGAGGGATGGGCTCATTCGACTAATTAGTGATCCCTGGCCCTACCTAACAAGGGGATGTCCCTGAAATAGGGGATCGGTTGATCGGAAAGCTCGGGCAATAAATAGTAGGACATTCCATAAAAAAATTTCTGATCCGCTAGCTGGTGGTCCTCTCAAATCCCATTTTTTCATCGACAGGTAGGGTGAATTCTAAGGTTCCTTATTCCGGTTGTAAAGTGGAAGAGGAGGGAGAATGGGCACAGCCCCACCAGCAGCCCGCGTTTTCGACCCGAAAGGAATTTAAAATTAAACAGGAATCTGTGTTCACTATCTATGGAGTGGGGTGACTATCCTTAATCTCCTCTTCCCGGCCCCCTTTCTTTTTTGCCCTTTTTTCCTTTCTCGCCGGCAGGAGAATCCATTTCTTTTCTTGTATTGTTTATTATGATTGATCTGTAGTTCAAGGGCACTCTTCTTAATCCGAGTTTGAGATGGAATAAGACCCAGACGTGGAGTCCCGGTCCGCCGGGAAGGGATTTTTTCTATTGATTTTTTACTCCCTTCTGGCCTTACCCTTAGGGTTCT